TTGCTTCATTGATTTGATTCTCTCAATAGATACCGAGATTCATATTGGAAATCAAAAATATAGTAATTCAAACTATAAGACATAGGAGTAATTCAGATTGATCAGAACAAATAGATATAGCAAATAAATGGAATTGGATGCTATGTCAATCCCATATATGGAATTGATATTCGCATATATCAAGATAATATTGTAGATTGATATATAGATCCATATCAAATGCAGCCTCTATCTTTATTTTATTCCAGGGGGCACAAGAATCTAACTAATAAATAGTATGGTAGAAAGATTCATCTATTTCTTTCTACCATACTATCTATCTATTAGAATACTGCCGATTCTAGTCCACTCATTTCATTTAAGACATGAAATTGGAATCTTTTTCATTTTATTTCGTCAATTTTGGCTAAGAACTCAGAAGTCAAGTTTCATTCAAATTAGTTAATAATTAATCGTTTTGACTGACTGTTTTTACATAAATGATAAGTAGAAAAGCGGTAGGAACTAGAATAAATAGTGCAGTAGCAATAAATGCAAGAATATTTACTTCCATAATCTCATCGGTTTTTTACTTCGCAATAACTCGGGATTTAATCCCATAGAGATGATAAATCTTTGGCCTGTAAATTCAATGAATGAATATTACCTCTCGATGATCTTGAATCAGATCAATATCATGAATAACAATATCTGAACTATCAAATAAATTCGTCGTCGAGAATTGAATAGTATAACATAGGAAGTTCTTTTATCCATACCGCCCCAAACTTGGATTGCTGACCTAACCCAAAATTCCTTTATTTATTTATCATTTTTTATTATCTGTTCTTTTTTTCTCTCTAATCTATCTAGTTCCTTCTTGTACAATCATCTGATGAAGTCTCATCAAATAGCTCTTCCACTTCCAGTGGTCACATAGTTACAAACCCAAACAAACAATAAAAGCTAAATGGAAAAAGAAAGGAGTTTAGAACGAAACTATTTTTGACTTGGAAGACAAAGAAGTGTGATAAAGATGAGACCGTATAAAATGAATATTCATCAAATTTACTATTTTCCGATTTGTTCTTTCGTCGATGGGGCCTTAAAACAAAATGAAAAATAGGAAAAATGATTCATTCGCCTTTCTAAGAGGAGTAGGATCTTTGGTTGATCTGTCCTTCCCCCTCCTTTCTTCGTAGATTATTAGCCCCGGGACACCTATACCAAAAGCTCAGTGTGCAATTTGCATGAAATCTATTTTGCAACTTCAAACTAGTAAGTCAGGTTCCATAAATCCGTAGCCAGAAAAATAAATTGTTTTTTTTTTTGTTTTTTCTGGAAAGTATTTTCTTATATTCAATTTTGTATTGGACAAGAAAGGAATTCCTTTTGTGTATGCGCGCCTCAAAAAAGTATAGTACTCGATTCCATTACATGCATCGGGGGCAATCGAAAAAGCCAGCATTTCTTGGAATACTGACTATAATGCTACCAATAATTGTACTAATCCAACCGCATATGTCTTTCTCCTACCAAAAGGAAAGAAAAAAGAAATAAGGATTTCCCCTTTGCTTTGACAATGGAATTCTTCCCCCGGTCCCCTTCAGAAAAAGGGAGAGATTTTTTGATATATTTATTGGATCCGTCGGGACTGACGGGGCTCGAACCCGCAGCTTCCGCCTTGACAGGGCGGTGCTCTGACCAATTGAACTACAATCCCAGGGAAATACGGGATCTAGCAGAAAATTTGATTCTTTTTTATCTCCGGATCGGGTATTTCTGAAGTACAAAGGGAGTTATATCATCTCATGGCGGATTGGCGAATTATTGGGCCGAGCTGGATTTGAACCAGCGTAGACATATTGCCAACGAATTTACAGTCCGTCCCCATTAACCGCTCGGGCATCGACCCAGGAAGAATCAATTTTCGACTTATTGGTAATCCATGATCAATTTCCTTTCGTAGTACCCTACCCCCAGGGGAATTCGAATCCCCGCTGCCTCCTTGAAAGAGAGATGTCCTAAACCACTAGACGATGGGGGCCCGCTTGACCAACGGCCATCATACTATGATCATAGTATGATCCGTTTTTTGAAATTGTCAATATAATCAAATGATTCTAGCCGAGGGATCTTTCCCCCTTTCAGAATTGCATAGAATTGTTTTTTATTCGTCATTGACGAATTATTCATTAGAATCGACATTAGAAATCTAGTAGTAGTATTTTTTTTTTTTTTTTTTGAATTATTTCAATTGAATTTATTTCTATTCGAGTCGGTCTTGAAACAATTCATTGCATTTTCTCCTAGACTTCCTAGGTAAATCCATTTTATTATTCAACAATGAGCCACTAGACACTATGTATCTACTGCACGTACTTAATGCATATATACTTATGTTTATAATATATGTACATATAGATATTTTATCCACATAGTGAATAATTCCGGAATTAAATAAAAAAGGCCCTTTTAACTCAGTGGTAGAGTAACGCCATGGTAAGGCGTAAGTCATCGG